AAAACGGATCCTTTGCTCTGATGTCTCAAACCACCCTATTCCTTTGTTTCTTATGATGTTTTTGAAAAATGGAATTTAATCCGCTTTTCAAGCAAAAGAGTAAAAGTCCAATTATTTGAAGAATTTTTCTTTTATAAGTTATAAGTTGAAGTTAATTGAATATGAATAATAGAAGAAGTTCTATTTGCTCAATGAATTATTTCCCTCTACCCCTCCTTTGTTTGTCCACTACTTCTTATGAATCTAAACAAAAGAATTTCTATAGACCCGGAAAAGAAGAAATAGTAATCTTTGATGAACAGGATAAAAATCATTATTATTTCGATACAAGACGACACAGGAGAAAGGGTAGAAAATCCTTTCTCTTGTGTCGAATAGAAGATTAGGAGGACTCGTAATCCCCCCTCTCCTAGAAGTATTTATTCTTCCTTTCATTTGTCCCGTCTTGCCTTGTATCCTTCCTTTTTTGTAGGCCTATTGTCTAGTACTAGAAATGGGATACAAGTAATGAATTCCGGACCCCCCGCAAAAACAGTATAAACAAAGCAAGTAAAGGGATTTAAATAATTTTTTGATCATACCTTACATAACATAATTATATTGATCAACAAGAATTCCGCGCTTTTTACTAACTTGATGTTAAGTAATCTCTGGATCTAGAAATTCATTTCGTACAATTGAACCTTTTCAAACTGTTTCTTTTTAAGAACCAAAAAGATTTGTGCCAAAATAACGGATGCAAAGAAGAATAAAAGACCTTGGACGCGTAATGGATCTTGAAGCACTATTTCCGCATCTCCCTGACCAAAACCTCCCACGTTTGGATTGCTTGTTAATGGTTGATCAAGCTTGATGGATTCCCCCTCTGAAACAAGAAGTTCTGGTCCTGGAGGTATAATATCAACTACTTGGTGTCCATCCGATGCATCCACTATGGTTATTTCATATCCCCCCTTTTCTTTACGTCCTATTCTGCTTACTATACCTGCGGATGTAGCATTATAAACTGTATTGTTACTCTTGCTCCCATCAGGATAAATCTGACCCCTTCCCCTGTTCCCACCTACATATATCGGATATTTTAAGAAGTGAACGTCTTTCTTCGTAGTGGGGTCGGGGGAAAGAATGGGAAAGATGATTTCACTATATTTCTGACCTGGAACAGGACCTATCACAAGAATATTTCTTTTATTTGGACGATAACTCTGAAAAGAAAGATTTCCCATTTTTTCTTTCACTTCAGGAGAAATACGATCGGGGGGGGCTAATTCGAATCCCTCGGGTAAAATAAGAACAGCCCCCACATTTAAAGACCCTTTTTTACCATTAGCAAGAACTTGTTTCAGTTGCATATCATAAGGAATTCGAACAACTGCTTCAAATACAGTATCAGGGAGTACAGCTTGTGGAACTTCAATATCCACAGGCTTATTAGCTAAATGGCAATTGGCACATACAATTCGCCCCGTTGCTTCTCGTGGATTTTCATAACCTTGCTGCGCAAAAATGGGATATGCATTTGAAATGGATGCTCGAGTTATTACATATATCATGATCAATACAGAAATAGATCGAGTCATCTGTTCCTTTACCCAAGAAAAAGTATTTCTATTTTGCATGGTACAATCATTGATCCCGGAATTTCTACAATAAATTAGATAGGTAGCTAGTATAGTTCCCTATCCACGAATCTGCCATTGTACGGAAATAATTGTACTGGAATATAGGACGAATACCTTGAAGAGGTAGAAATATAAAGAATAAGTAAAATGCTTTCTTTATACACGTTATACACGAAGAAAAATTCTGATTTGATTGATATCGGGAGATCAAATAAGTTCTTCATTCATTCATTGAATGATAAATTACTACAAGCGAAGGAGATACCCGATTTAAAAAATGGAAGATCCAATATTTCACAATTGTATCTAGAATAACTGGAAAAGTGGAAACAAGACCAGATATAATTTGATCATTATGAGCCAGTCCAAAATCGTTGTAGATCGAACCAATCATGAGTTCCCAACCATGGGTCGAGTGAAATCCGATCCATAAATCCGTAACTAAAAGAATCGAAAAAGCTTTTATTGTGTCACTTAAGTTATAGAGGAATTCCTGAACCCAAGAATTAAGAATGACAAGTTCTGCATTACCCAGAATAAAATAACCACTTAGAATAGTGAAACAGATTATATTTGTCGAGAAATGCAAAATTATATGGAGATGATATTCATTGTGTGTTTTGACCAATTGTATCGTTTCCTTGTGTATTTCTATAGGAAGCTTTTGTATACGTGTCTCCGGGTATTCCTTTATCATTTCATTCAACAAGAGGAGTTCCTTTAATTCTAGGAATTTTTCTAGAACATTTTTCTCTTGAATATCATTTAAAAAAGTTTCGGATTGCCTAGTATTCCACCAATTAGTAACCCAAAGTTCCAAACTTTTATTAAATGATAGAGAGACCCACCAGGGCAAAAATATTATAGATGCAAGATATGGGAGGGAAGTCAATGCTTTCTTTTTTTTCATTTATTATCTGTGAATTGTTAATGAACTGCTTCATTCGTCAACTCTATCTGATATTTCTCTAAAGTACGAGTTATAAGTTATATAACAAGGTATCGAACCCAGGGATCTATTTCCATTTTTGTGTAAGAATTTAGTCCTTGGATCTAGAAGGAATATGGAAAAGGAAATTAGCAAGTTCCTTCCCTCATGCTGGGAAAACATTCATTCTTCATTTCAAAATACTTCAATTGGTACTCGCAAGAAATAGGCTAATTCTGCAGCTTTTTGTTCAATTTCTCGTGGAGTCAAATTCTCATCAGTACGAGTCAAGGGAATGGTTCCTTGGCCTCTGATTTCCATATAAAGAACACGACGAGGAAAAATACCCTCTTTAACCTCCATTCTGATTGATTGGATATCTTTCAGAAAGAAGCGAAGGAAGATTCGACGATTTATTCCGGGGAATCCCCAACGAAAAATACACATTATTCCTTCTTTTCTATCGAATCGGTCATAACCACTACCCACATTCCATGAAATTGTACACCACAAATAGGAACTAATAAATAGACCCGCGATCCCATAAAAAGACATCACGATCCCTTGTGGAAAAAAAATGATTTGGTTAGATGGAAATCCTGATATCAGATTCCTACCAAGATAACTGGAAGTTCCAACCACTAAAAATCCCAGTGAACCTAAAAGAAGGATACAGGCCCAGAAAAAATTACTTGTTTTTCGAGACCCTGTTATTAGTTCTATCCATATATGTTCTGATCGCCAGTTCATACTATATTAGATCTAGTTGCATTCGATTGGAATTGAGAGAATAACCAAAATGAATTTGACTTTTCTTGATGCCGAAATAACTTTCATCAACTAGTACTATTCTGATATGAACCATTAGAAGTAATTGGTTAGATACATTGACTTTCTATTATAAATTAGAAAAATATTCGCGGATCATTTTTAACCCACTATACCCACCCGCATATACATGCATTTATGCAGATATAATGTATCCGCATGCATAACAGTTCTTTCATTTGTGTTCGGAAAAAGTCACATATCCTACCATATTACACTAAAGAAATAGCTTATTATGATCCAGTGTTGAAAAAAATTGATGCAATTTTGTCCCGTCGGATCTAGACAATCTTATTTTTTTGGACATGAAGAAATAAAGAAGCCATTGCAATTGCCGGAAATACTAGGCCCACTAAAGGAACAAAAATAGAGGGTAAGTTAAGATCTGTCATGGAATGAGTACCTCAATTTAATATTTTATTTTTACCTATTATAAAGATATCTTATGATAAGTATATCTATTATAAAAAATAGTAAGTGTAAGTAATAAATAATATTAATAAATAATATTAAGTAGTTAATAAGTGCAAGGAATGGGGAATTAAGTGTACCTATTTCTCTTTCTACACGAATATGATGATACGCTTGAATAAATTTTCTTATTATTCTCCTATCCTCATATTCTTTCTATCTTTCGAATAAGGAGTTTCTTATTAATATTAAATATTGAATTATTTCTAAATTACATTATTAAGTGCGTGACTTTAACTAAACTAATTCAATCCAACAAACGGAGATTCCTAGTAAAAAGGGGGATTTCCTGGTAGATATAGAAATCCACTTCTATTCTATATTTTCTTTCGATATATATTTTTTATTCAAGGGAAAGAAACCGTGTAGCTGAAATAACTCACTCAGAACACCTTTTAAAGGATTACGTGGTACGATTAGGTCGAATAAACCCTTATGGAATGAATACTCAGCCGCTTGTGAACCATCGGGTACTATTTTATTCAATGTTTGTTCAATTACTCTTTTACCCGCAAATGCAATGTAGGCATTGGGTTCAGCAATAATAACATCTCCCAACATACCAAAACTGGCTGTTACTCCACCGGTTGTAGGAGATGTAAGGATTGATACGTAGAATAACTTTTTATTTGATTGATAATTAGATGAAGCAGAAGATATTTTAGCCATTTGCATCAAGCTCAAACTTCCTTCTTGCATGCGTGCTCCTCCAGAAGCACACACAATAATGACAGGTAGAGATCGATTAGTAGCATACTCGATCAAACGGGTTATTTTCTCGCCTACTACAGATCCCATACTACCCCCCATGAACTGAAAATCCATAACCCCAATTGCTATGGGAATGCTATTTAGTTGACCTATGCCTGTTTGAACAGCTTCAGTTAACCCTGTCCTTCTTTGATAAGAATGGATACGATCTCTATAAGGTTCCTCCTCTGAATGAAATTCAATGGGATCCATAGAGACCATATCTTCATCCATAGGATCCCAAGTGCCCGGATCAATCAAAAGTTCGATTCTATCTGAACTACTCATTTTCAAATGATATCCACACTGTTCACAAATATTCATTTTTGACCTAAAAAATTTTTTATAATTTAATCCATAACAATTTTCGCATTGAATCCATAAATGTCTGTATTTTTTAT